GATAAAAAAAAGAGCCGGCTATCGGAATCGAACCGATGACCATCGCATTACAAATGCGATGCTCTAACCTCTGAGCTAAGCGGGCGGATATAAGAGCAATAGTGTATAGGAATACAGGAAACTAGCAGATCTTAGCTATTTCCTAATGATTCTTATTCTTTTTTTCTTTTATTTATTGATTCTTTCAATTTCTTCTATTTCTTAAATATTAGTTAGATATTTTAGATTCTATTTAGAAAATAGAAAAGAAAACTATTTAGATCTAGATAAATTAGATATCTAAATAGAAATATAAATTCAATTTCATATTCATATAATATATATGAAAATATGAAATATGAAATATGAAAAGAAAATATGAATGAAATTAGAATTCAAAATGAAAAAAAAAAGAAGAATGAATATCGACCGTTCCACTATTCAAAACTACACTGTAAAAATGAAGGAGGAGGAAAGGCATATATATATATGTGGTATATATCTATCCATATTGAATTGCGGATAGATCAATGATAAAATCATTTTACATTGAAAAAATAGGGTTTATAGATGAAATGATATAATATAGAATAGAGAGAATAGAGGAAAAAAATAAAATAACAGCATACACTTTTTCAATATTGAATCATTACCTAATGGATTCAATAGTGCCAAGATAAATGAAAGAGGTGGATGGAATTACAGTTGGATTCTTGTCTCAAAGGAAAGGGGATATGGCGAAATTGGTAGACGCTACGGACTTGATTGGATTGAGCCTTGGTATGGAAACTTGCTAAGTGGTAACTTCCAAATTCAGAGAAACCCTGGAACTAAAAAAGGGCAATCCTGAGCCAAATCTTTGTTTCGAGAGAAAAAACGATGAAAGATGAAAAATGAGAATAAAAAGGGGATAGGTGCAGAGACTCAATGGAAGCTGTTCTAACGAATGAAATTGATTACGTTACGTTAGTAGCTAAAAGACTTCTATCGAAATGACAGAAAGGATACGTCTTATATACCTAAGACGTACGTATACATACTGACATAGCAAACGATTAATCACAACCCAAATCTTATATCGAATTATTCATTCCAGAATTTTTGATAGATCTTTTGAAATTTAATCGGACGAGAATAAAGAGAGAGTCCCATTTTACATGTCAATACCGACAACAATGAAATTTATAGTAAGAGGAAAATCCGTCGAATTTTTCAATCGTGAGGGTTCAAGTCCCTCTATCCCCAATAAAAAGCCCATTTTACTTCCTCGCTCTTTATTTATCCTCATCCTCTTTATTCATTTTTTTTCATCAGTGACTCAGTTTAAACAAAATGAAATATCTTTCTCATTTTATTCACTCTGTTCTTTCGCAAAAGGATCCGAATATAAATCCTCGTATCTTTTTTAAATCCAATCTCATTTGTTTTGTATAATACGATATGAAGATATATATTCAAGGAATCTCCGTTATTGAATCATTCATAGTCTATATCTTTTTTACAAAAAAAGTCTTCTTTTTGAAGATCCAAGAATTTCAGGAGCTAGAGCCAATTTGTTAAGATTTTCTTTTTTAGTTCTTTTCATTATTGACATAGATAGAAGTACTCTGCTAGGATGATGCACGGGAAATGGTCGGGATAGCTCAGTTGGTAGAGCAGAGGACTGAAAATCCTCGTGTCACCAGTTCAAATCTGGTTCCTGACACGTGAATAATGTATCGGATAGATATTTCTTAATACCTCATACAAATGAAATTAATTCATTAAGACAGATCGGAATAGATATTCTTTACTTTCTTTTTCATTTTTTTCTCTCTTTTTTTTTTTCTCCTTTCAATTCTCTTTCTATATGTGATGTTTAATATAGAATTATAGAATGCTCTTATACTTAGTTCTTTTTCTTTTCTATTCTACTTATTCTTATACTTAGTTTATACTTATTATCTTTTTATACTTATTATCTTATTTTATACTTATTATCTTATATATAATATATATTTTTATATTTCATATTGATCTTATAAATAAATAGAAAGTCAAAGTAAAGAATTCCCTATCTTATATTAACTTAGAATAATTCTAGAAATTATAGATAAGAATAATTATAGATAGAATTATAGATAGTAATTATAGTAATATACTATAGTAATAGTATAGTAATATAGTAAAGAAGAAATTAAATTTAAAACAAAAAGAATAAAAAGATGATAAAGAACATATGTAATTTCTTCATGAAAGTGGATGAAGAGAGATGGGTATTTGATCCGAGATTTGACAAATACCAATTAGGTCCGTTGGAATGTATTGGAATGTATTAGGGCTATACGGACTCGAACCGTAGACCTTCTCGGTAAAACAGAGAAAACTTATTATTATCGAAATGATTCGAACTGTTTCAAAGACCCAACATGCATTTTGTTGCATTGGGCTCTTTCATCAACTGATGTAAAAATCAGTTAGTCCACCATAGTTTTCTTTAGAGTAAGATAAGAAGATATTGAGATGGCTCCATGTGCTCTGA